GAATATATATTAGAATATTTAGTGCTAATTTTTCCAAAAATTATTGCAGTCATTTTTGGGTTAAAAATTGGCTAACAAATGTGTTAATTCATATATTCATATATGTATATATAGGAAAAATATTTGATGCCAATTTATACCTCAAACTTTTTTGGCTCATACGCTCTTGCTTCCTCCCTTGGGTTTAGGGGTTTGACAAGGAAAACAGGATTTTAGTGAGCGTAGGGGGGTAGGGGGGGTTTGACGCGCGTAAGCCAAAAAGGGGGCACTATAGCAGGTATAGTTGAATAAAGGACGTATACGTTATGCACTTGATTTAATATTATGTAACTCTTAAATTATGTCTTAAAGAATTCATAAACATACTCACATACAAGGAAAATGTACCACCTTAAATATACATTTGTGATTACACTCTGAGATGCAAAGTGAATTGAAACCAAAAAGAGCTACGTTATGCATATAAAAGAACGCTCGGCTTGGTGGGTAACGAGACATATGTACTACACCACTAGCTTAACCAGATGCCAGATATAGTTATTATAAATGTGGGTTATTACAGTTATGTTCCTGAAATAGGAACCAGATGCCAGTAATAGTTCATTCTGTGCAACCCCCACAATTTTTGTCCCTGATTCTATCATGCATGATATTCCTTTATATAAAATAGTTGGTGGTCTCTTACTACATTAATATTTTGAATATAAATTTTAGTTGGGTCAATCAAAGAATAATTTTGAGGTCGATTATTTTATGGAGTAAATAATTTACTCAGTTTAAAATATAATATTTGTGAATTTTAATTACATGCTTTATGTATACCTTAAATTTTAGTACCTGCTTTATGGTTAAAATAATGATATGGTGATAATACATATATGTACTAGTACATATATGTACTAAACCATAGGGCGGATGCCCCAGAAAATAGTTTAGTTTAGAATTCTGGCTTTGGGAGCCAGGGGTGGGAGTTAAAATCTCCCTTTTCTGGGCGCTAGGGAGGATTTTAACCTCCGATCTTCGGATTACAAGACCGATGCTTTTAGACTAAGCTACTAGGGCAGGCTCATTCCAATGCTTTGTTTTCTAATCATCCTGCTAATGGTATTAGGATCAGAAATAGTGCGAAGTATAGGATTGACGCGATTTGTCCGATGATAATAAATGGGTGTTCGACTGGTATACCCCCAATTCATGTTAGGATAATTATGTCCGCTACTAATGTTCAGAATAGGAATTGGGTTAATGGGCGGAATGTTAGTCCTCGTTGTTTTGAGGTATGTAGTAATGGTACTACTATTAGTACTAAAATTGAAAATAATAGTGCGAGAACCCCTCCTAATTTATTTGGGATAGATCGTAGGATGGCGTACGCAAATAGGAAATATCATTCTGGTTTAATATGTGGTGGGGTGACTAATGGGTTGGCAGGGGTGAAGTTTTCTGGGTCTCCTAGTAGGTTAGGAGAGAATAATGCTAGTAGTGTAAGGGCTAGTAATATTACTACAAATCCAAGGAGGTCTTTGTATGTAAAGTATGGGTGGAAGGAGATTTTATCTGCGTCTGAGTTTAGTCCAATGGGATTGTTTGATCCTGTTTCGTGTAGGAATAGAAGGTGTAGAATAGTTGCTGCGGCAATGATAAATGGAAGCAGAAAATGGAATGCAAAGAATCGTGTTAGTGTTGCGTTGTCTACTGAGAATCCCCCTCAAATTCATTGTACTAATATGTCTCCTATATATGGTACGGCGGATAATAGATTTGTGATTACTGTAGCTCCTCAGAATGATATTTGTCCTCATGGTAGGACATAACCGACAAAGGCTGTTATTATAACTAGTAGTAGGAGCACTACTCCGATGTTTCAGGTTTCTTTGTATAGGTATGAGCCATAATATAGGCCTCGAGCAATATGTATATAAATACAGATGAAGAAGAATGATGCTCCGTTAGCATGCATATTGCGGATTAATCAGCCATAGTTTACGTCTCGGCAGATGTGTACTACTGATGAGAATGCGGTTGAGATGTCTGAGGTATAATGTATAGCTAGGAATAACCCGGTGAGAATTTGGGTAATTAGGCATAATCCTAGTAGTGACCCAAAGTTTCATCATACTGAAATGTTGGATGGTGCTGGTAGGTCAACTAATGCATCATTAGCGATTTTGATAAGTGGGTGTGTTTTTCGTAGGCTTGCCATTAATGGTTCTTGTAGTTGAATAACAACGGTGGTTCTTCAAGTCACTGGTCTCGGTTAAAGTCTGAGCAAGAATTATGACTTATTTTATGTTTATATTATTGATGGCTTTAGTAGTAGGTTTAGTGGCTGTTGCTTCTAACCCAACTCCTTATTTTGCTGCTTTAGGTTTAGTGGTTGCAGCTGGGGTAGGATGTGGTGTTTTGGTGGGTCATGGAGGTTCTTTTTTATCTTTAGTTCTGTTTTTAATTTATCTTGGGGGAATGCTTGTGGTTTTTGCTTATTCAGCAGCTTTAGCTTCTGAGCCTTTTCCTGAGGCTTGGGGTAGTCGTTCTGTGCTGGGTTATGTTTTGGTATATTTAGTAGGGGTTAGTTTAGTTGGGGGTCTTTTTTGAGGGGGTTGATATGAGGGTTCTTGGGTGGTTGTGGATGTATTAAAAGAGTTTTCTAGTTTGCGTGGGGATGTTAGTGGGGTTGCTGTGATGTATTCGTCTGGTGGGGGTATGTTGGTTATTTGTGCCTGGGTGTTACTTCTGACGTTGTTGGTTGTTTTAGAGCTTACTCGTGGTTTAAGCCGTGGGGCTCTTCGTGCGGTTTAAATAATAATTGTAATAGTAGTTAGGATTAGGGTTAATAGGAAGATTGTTAGGTATGTTTTGATTATACCTCGTGTGATATCATTTGTAATTTTTGATATGTTTGTTTGTGTTAATGCTAAACCTTTTGGTCCAATTGTTTCTAGTCATGTTTTGTCTAGTTGGGTGGCGGCTGATTGTCCTAATGTAAGTTTAATTTTTGGGATTAGTCGGTGTACGATTGCTGGGAAGAATCCTAGTATATTTGAGAAGTGGTGGGTTGTGATAATTGGGGTGATTTTTACTTGTTTGCTTGTTATATTAGCTAATTCTATAGCCACTAATAACCCTAAAATAGTTACTATTAAGGCTGCTATTTTTATAGTGGTTGGTATTGTTATAACTGGTGTTTTTATTGGTAGAAAGTTTTGTGTAATAATTAATCCTGCAAGAATGCTTCCTCAAGCTAGTCGTTTAATTGAGTTAATGACTAGTGGGTCATTTTCGTTGATTGGTGATATAGCCATGAATCGTGGGGTTCCTATAATTACAAAATATACTAGTCGGAAGCTGTAGACTGCGGTAAATGACGTGGCAATTAATGTTAGGGTTAGGGCTCAGGCGTTTAGGTAAGATGTGTTTAGGGCTTCAATAATTGCGTCTTTTGAGAAGAATCCTGCTAGGAATGGGGTTCCTGTTAAGGCCAAGCTTCCAATTGTGAAGTATGTTGAGGTGGCAGGCATAATATTGAATAGACCTCCTATTTTTCGGATGTCTTGTTCGTCATTTAGGCTGTGAATAATTGACCCAGAGCATAGGAATAGTATAGCTTTGAAGAATGCATGGGTACAGATGTGGAGAAATGCTAGTTGTGGTTGGTTAAGTCCAATTGTTACTATTATTAATCCTAGTTGACTTGATGTTGAGAAAGCTACAATTTTTTTGATATCATTTTGGGTTAGGGCGCATGTGGCTGTAAATAAAGAAGTTAGTGCTCCTAGGCATAAGCAGGTTGTTAATACTATTTGATTATTTTCTATTATAGGGTGAAGGCGAATTAATAGGAAGATACCTGCAACAACTATAGTGCTTGAGTGAAGTAGGGCAGATACTGGCGTGGGGCCTTCCATGGCGGAAGGAAGTCAAGGGTGCAGTCCGAATTGGGCTGATTTTCCTGTTGCCGCTAAGGCTAGTCCTATTAAAGGGATTGTTATGTCAAAGTTTTTTGACAGAATAAAGATTTGTTGAATTTCTCAAGAGTTAAGGTTTATCGCTAGTCAGGCTATGGTTATAATTAGTCCAATATCTCCTACTCGATTATAGATTACAGCTTGTAGGGCTGCTGTGTTAGCATCTGATCGTCCATGTCATCATCCAATTAATAGGAATGATATAATTCCTACTCCTTCTCAGCCAATGAATAGTTGAAATATATTATTGGCTGTGACTAAAATAATTATGGCTACTAAGAATGTAAGTAAATATTTAAAGAATCGGTCGATGTTTGGGTCGGAATGTATATATCATAATGCAAATTCTAGAATTGATCAGGTAACGTATAAAGCAATTGGTACAAAGATTAGGGAATAGTGGTCAAATTTGAAGCTGATGTTTACATCAAATGTTTGTGTATTTATTCATTGTCAATTTGTGATAATTCCCTCTGTATTTAGGTTTAAGAAAATTATTAGGGGAAGTAGGCTGATGAAAAATGCGGAACTAACAGCGACTTTGGTTATTTCTGCTATTTTGGATTTTTGTTGATTTGGGTTAAGTGTTATAATTAGTGGATATAATAGGATTAAAAAGATTAGTAGTAGTGATGAGCGTATAATTAGTGTCATTTTAGCTTTCACTTGGATTTGCACCAAGAGTTTTTGGTTCCTAAGACCAACGGATGAGCTGTTATCCTTTGAAAGCTCAAGGAAGCCATGGATTTTAACCAAGGTCTGTAAGGATTAGCAGTACTTACTGTTTTCTATTCTTCCTTGGTGAGTAAGAGGGTTTTAACCTCTGTCTTTAGAATCACAATCTAATATTTTTATTAAACTATACTTACAGTAGCATCATCCTCATATGAGTTCTGGTTTTGTTACTAGTAGGATGACTGGGATTAGGTGAAGAGTTATTAGTAAATGTTCTCGGGTATGGAATGGTTGTAATCCTTTAATATGGTTTGGTGTTGGGCCTCGTTGTGATATTAAGAACATATATAGGGAATAGCCGGCTGTAATTAATGTTCCTAGGCCAGTTAATATAATTGTTCATGGAGATCAGTTAAATAATGTTGTAATAATTATTAATTCTCCTATTAAGTTAGGTAGCGGTGGAAGTGCTAGGTTGGCTAAGTTGGCAATAAATCATCATACTGCGGTTAATGGAAAAATTACTTGTAGGCCTCGGGCAAGAATTATTGTTCGGCTATGGGTTCGTTCATATGCTGTGTTGGCTAGGCAGAATAGGGCTGATGATACCAATCCGTGGGCAATTATTAAAATAATTGCTCCTGAAAATCCTCATGGGGTTTGAATTAAAATTCCTCCTGCTACTAATCCTATGTGGCTCACGGAGGAATAAGCAATTAGTGATTTTAGGTCTGTTTGTCGTAGGCAAATTGAGCCGGTTATAATAATTCCTCACAGGGCTAAAATAATGAATGGGTATGCTAGTTCTTTTGATAGGGGGTCTAATATTACTATTATCCGTATTATTCCGTAACCTCCTAGTTTAAGTAAAACTGGTGCTAGTACTATTGATCCTGCTACGGGGGCTTCTACGTGTGCTTTTGGTAATCATAGGTGAACTCCATATAATGGTATTTTTACTAGAAATGCGATTAAGCATCCGGCTCATCATAATATGTGGCCTCAGGAGTTTAGTTGTAGTGGTTGTGAATATTGTAACACTAGTATAGATAGGGTTCCAGTGGATTGTTGAAGAAGTAGTAGTGCTACTAATAGTGGTAGGGACCCGGCTAATGTATAGAATAGAAAATAGGTTCCTGCATTAAGTCGTTCGGTTTGGTTTCCCCATCGAGTAATAATAATAAGGGTTGGGATTAGGGTAGCTTCAAATATAATGTAAAATATAATAATTTCTGTGGCCCCGAATGCTATAATTAAGAAGGTTTGTAGTGAAGCTAGTAAAGTAATATACAATCGTTGTCGGTTAATTGGTTCAGGGTTAATGTGATTTTGGCTGGCTAAAATTATTAGTGGTAGTAGTCAGCATGTTAATACTAGTAGTGGAGTTGATAAGGGGTCTGTGGCTAAATATATGTTAGGTGAGGCTCATCCGGTTTCTGATCCTCATTTTAATCATATTAAACTAATAAGGGCAATTAGGAGACTATGTGTAGTCGTAGTTGTTCATAGTCATTTTGGGGAGGAAAGTCAGATTGTTGGGAATAGTATGATTGTAGGAATTAACACTTTTAGCATTGTAATAAATTAAGGTTTTGTAATCGGTCGGTGCCATGTGTTCGGGCTGTGGCGACTAGTAGTGCTAGGCCGGCGCTAGCTTCGCAGGCAGAGAATGCTAAAAGTAGTATTGGGGCTGTTGAGAATCCTGTGGATTCAAATTGTAGTGCTCATAGGGCTAATGCAATAAATAGAGATAATATTATTCCTTCTAAGCATAGGAGTGCAGATAGTAGGTGGGTTCGATGGAATGCTAGTCCTATTAGGCCTAAGATGAATGCTGAGCTAAAGCTAAAATGTACGGGTGTCATAAGGGAGCCGTGGAATTAAACCACGGTTTTCTGAGCCGAAATCAGAGGTCTTATTTTGGACTAGCTCCCTATTCTGCTCATTCTAATCCTCCTTGGGTTCATTCATAAATTAATCCCAAAGTTAGTAAGATTAGGACTGTTGTGGCTCAGAAAAATGTTCCGGTTGGGTTATTAAGTTGGTCTCCTCAAGGTAGAGGTAATAGAAGGGCAATTTCTAAATCAAATAGGAGGAATAAAATTGCTACTAGGAAGAATCGTAGTGAAAATGGTAATCGGGCAGATCCTAGTGGGTCAAATCCACACTCGTATGGTGAGAGTTTTTCTGCATCTGGATTTATTTGTGGTAATCAAAAAGATACAATTCCTAGAATTAGGGATAAGGCTGTTGTAATAATTAGAATAGTTATAATTAAGTTCATTATCTTTCCTTGGGGTTTAACCAAGACTGTGTGATTGGAAGTCACTTGTACTAACTTTAATACTAGAAAGATTATGAGCCTCATCAGTAGATGGATACGTAGAGGAATAGTCATACTACGTCGACAAAGTGTCAGTATCAGGCGGCGGCTTCAAAGCCAAAGTGGTGTTCTGATGTAAAGTGATATTGGATTTGGCGTAGAAGGCATACTGCTAGAAATGATGATCCAATAATGACATGTAGGCCATGAAATCCTGTAGCTACAAAGAATGTTGAACCATAGACTCCGTCAGCAATGGTGAAGGGTGCTTCATAATATTCTATGGCCTGAAGCGCAGTAAAATAAAGTCCTAGTAAAATGGTTAGTGCTAAGGATTGGATAGCTTGTTTTCGTTCTCCTTCTATAATGCTATGATGTGCTCATGTCACTGTTACTCCTGATGCTAGAAGTACTGCTGTATTTAGAAGTGGTACTTCAAATGGGTCTAACGGTATAATTCCTGTGGGAGGTCAACATCCTCCTAGTTCTGGTGTTGGTGCTAGGCTAGAGTGGTAGAAAGCTCAGAAGAATCCCAGAAAGAAAAATACTTCAGAGGTAATAAATAGAATTATTCCGTATCGTAATCCTTTTTGTACTGGGGGTGTGTGGTGGCCTTGGAAGGTCCCTTCTCGAATAATATCTCGTCATCATTGATATATAGTTAGGAGTAGAAGAACTATTCCAAGTGTTATTAGTGTTGTTGAGTGGAAGTGAAATCAAATTGCTAATCCGGATGTTATTAGTAAGGCAGCGATGGCTCCGGTTAGTGGTCATGGGCTTGGATCTACTATGTGATAGGCATGTGCTTGGTGGGCCATTAGACGTTTTCTTGTAGATATAGACTTAGTAGGAGTACAAATACATAAGCTTGAATTATTGCGACTGCAACTTCTAATAATGTAAGTAAGAATAGTACTGTGGCGGTTAAAATTGCCACTGTTGGCATTATTGGTAAAAGAACAAATACGGCTGTGGCGATAAGTTGAATTAATAGGTGACCTGCGGTTAGGTTGGCTGTTAAACGAACACCAAGGGCTAATGGTCGGATTAATAAACTAATTGTTTCAATGATAATTAGTACTGGAATCAGTGGAATAGGTGTTCCTTCTGGTAATAGATGTCCTAGTGCAACTGTTGGTTGATTTCGCATGCCGATAATTACTGTAGCTAGTCATAGTGGCACGGCAAATCCTATATTAAGTGATAGTTGTGTTGTTGGTGTAAATGTATATGGTAGGAGGCCCAGTATATTAATTGTGATTAAGAATACTATTAACGAGGCTAGTAGTAGTGCTCATTTATGTCCTCCTAAGTTTAATGGCAGTATTAGTTGATTTGTAAATCGGCTAACGAATCATCCTTGTAATGTAAGGAGTCGGTTATTAATTCATCGGGGTGATGGGGTTGGATAAAGTACTCATGGTAGTAAAATTGCAATGGCAATTAGTGGAATTCCTAGGTATGATGGGCTTGCAAATTGGTCGAAAAAGCTTACTATCATGGTCAGTCTCAGGATTCAGTTTTATGTTTTTCAGCACTTACTGGAGTTGGTTCGTTTGGTGAAATGTGGTTTAGAATTTTAGTTGGAATAATGGTTAGGAATACTAATCAGGAGAAGGTTAGGATTGCGAATCAAGGGCCAGGGTCTAATTGTGGCATTTCACTAGGGGTGGTCGGTAGTCACCAGTCTTTGGCTTAAAAGGCCAACGCTTGTCCAGTATTTAGCTTCCTAGCGAGGCGTCTTCTAGTATTAGTGAGGATCAATTTTCGAAGTGTTCTAGAGGTACTGATTCAACTACAATTGGCATGAAGCTGTGGTTTGCTCCACAAATTTCGGAACATTGCCCGTAGAATAGTCCTGGGCGTGATACAATAAAGGCGGTTTGGTTTAGTCGTCCTGGGACTGCGTCTATTTTTACTCCAAGGGATGGTACGGCTCATGAGTGCAGGACGTCTTCGGCGGATACTAAAACACGAATTGGGGATTCCATTGGGATAACTATTCGATGATCTGTTTCTAATAGTCGGAATTGTCCCGGGGTTAGGTCTTGGGTTGGTACTATATAAGAGTCAAATCCTAGGTTTTCATAATCTGTATATTCGTAGCTTCAGTATCATTGATGTCCTATTGCTTTAATAGTTAGGTGTGGGTCATTAACCTCATCTATTAAATATAAAATTCGTAATGAGGGGAGGGCAATTAATACTAAGATTACAGCTGGGAGAATGGTTCATACAATTTCGATTTCTTGAGAGTCTAAAATGTATTTGTTAGTGAGTTTAGTTGATACTATTGCAACAATAATGTATAATACTAAAGTACTAATTAAAAATACAATTATTAATGCGTGGTCATGGAAATGAAGAAGTTCTTCTATTACGGGTGATGCCGCGTCTTGGAATCCTAATTGTGTTGGATGTGCCATTAATTTTAAGACATGTAGGGATTTAACCTACGACTTCATCTTGACAAGGTGATATAATTTACATTTTACTAATGTCTTTAAAAGGAAGTGACAGAGTGGTTATGTGGCTGGCTTGAAACCAGCATATGGGGGTTCAATTCCTCCCTTTCTCGTTAATTTGATTGAATTTGTACAAAGGCCGGTTCTTCGTACGTGTGGTAAGGAGGAGGACAGCCGTGTAGTCATTCTACGTTTGTTATTGTTAGTTCCACAGATAATACTTCTCGTTTAGCGGTGAAGGCTTCTCATAAGATGAATAGGAATATAATTACTGCTACTAATGAAATTAGTGACCCAATGGATGATACTGTATTTCATAGGGCGTAGGCGTCTGGATAGTCGGAATACCGTCGTGGTATGCCTGCTAATCCTAGGAAATGTTGTGGGAAGAATGTTAGGTTGACCCCAATAAATATAACTCCGAAGTGAATTTTTGTTCAGGCGCTATGTAGGGTATATCCAGTTAGTAACGGGAATCAGTGAACGAAGGCTGCTATAATGGCGAATACTGCACCTATTGATAGGACGTAGTGGAAATGTGCAACTACATAATAAGTATCATGAAGAACAATATCTAGTGATGAGTTAGACAATACAATTCCTGTTAAGCCACCTACTGTAAAAAGGAAGATAAATCCTAAAGCTCACAGTATTGGTGTTTCTCATTTAATTGACCCTCCGTGAAGTGTTGCTAATCAGCTAAATACTTTTACACCTGTTGGGATTGCAATAATTATTGTTGCGGATGTAAAATATGCTCGAGTGTCTACGTCTATTCCTACAGTGAACATATGGTGGGCTCATACAATAAAGCCTAGTAGACCAATAGCTATTATGGCTCAAACTATTCCTATATACCCAAATGGTTCTTTTTTGCCTGAATAATAGGCTACAACGTGGGAAATAATTCCGAATCCAGGTAAAATAAGAATATAGACTTCTGGGTGACCAAAGAATCAAAATAGGTGTTGGTAAAGAATTGGGTCTCCTCCTCCTGCCGGGTCGAAGAATGTGGTGTTAAGATTTCGATCTGTTAGAAGTATGGTGATTCCGGCAGCTAATACGGGTAATGATAGGAGTAGTAATACGGCGGTTACTAGTACTGATCAGACGAATAGTGGTGTTTGGTATTGGGAAATAGCTGGGGGTTTTATATTAATAGTTGTGGTAATAAAGTTAATTGCTCCTAGAATTGATGATACACCTGCTAGGTGAAGTGAGAAAATTGTGAGGTCTACTGATGCTCCTGCGTGGGCTAGATTTCCTGCAAGAGGTGGATATACTGTTCATCCTGTCCCGGCCCCAGCTTCAACCCCAGAAGAGGCTAATAGTAATAAAAATGATGGGGGTAGGAGTCAGAAGCTTATATTATTTATTCGTGGGAATGCTATGTCTGGGGCTCCAATTATTAATGGAACAAGTCAGTTTCCAAATCCTCCAATTAAGATAGGCATTACTATAAAGAAAATTATGACGAATGCGTGGGCGGTGACGATGACGTTATAAATTTGGTCATCGCCTAGAAGTGACCCGGGTTGGCTAAGTTCAGCTCGAATAAGAAGGCTTAATGCGGTTCCTACTATTCCTGCTCAGGCACCAAATACAAGATAAAGGGTGCCAATGTCTTTGTGATTAGTAGAGAAGAATCATCGTGTGATTGCCACAGGTAGGGTGGCCGAGAGTTTAGGCGGTGGGTTGTAGCCCCGAAGATAAAGGTTTAAGTCCTTTTCCTATCAGCCTCGTAGTGAAGAACACGTCAGATTGCAAATCTGGAGACGTAGATTAATACTCTGCCGGGGCTTTCCCCGCCTCATTTTACTGGACGGCGGGGAAAGTAGATGGATGCTCGCTGGTTTGAGCGCTTAGCTGTTAACTAAGAGTTTGTAGGATCGAGGCCTTCCCATCTAGTGAGGCCTTAGCTTAATTAAAGTATCTGATTTGCAATCAGGAGATGCAAGTTAATTTCTTGTAGGTCTTAGTCAGGGATTAGAAGATTTTAACTTCTACTTAAAGCTTTGAAGGCTTTTGGTCTTATATTATCCTAAATCCCTAGGTGGTGAGTGCCATGATGGTTGGGGTTATTGGTAGTAACCCTAGGGCGGCTGTGGTAAATAGTGCTAGTGGAAAAAGTGTTTGGGTTGTTTTGGTTCGTCATGGTGTGGTTGAGTTGGTTGTGTTTGGAGAGATTGTTAGTGTTATTGCGTAGCATAGTCGTAAATAGAAGTATAGGCTAATTAGTGCTGTTAGGGCTATGGTTGTGGCTGTGATAGGGAGTTCTTGTTTTGTTAGTTCTTGTAAAATTAATCATTTTGGTATAAATCCTGTTAATGGTGGTAATCCACCTAGTGATAATAGTACTAAGGCAGTTGTTGATGTTATAATTGGGTTTTTTGATCAGGTTGTTGCTAATGTGCTGATTTTTGTCGTTATTGATGTTTTTATGGTTAGGAACGCTGCTGAGGTTATAATAATATAGGTTCCTAGTGCAATTAGTGTTAGTTGTGGGGAATATTGGATAATAATAATTATTCATCCTATGTGTGCAATTGATGAGTAGGCTAGGATTTTTCGGATTTGGGTTTGGTTTAATCCTCCTCATCCTCCTACTAGTGTAGAGGTAATTCCTAATAGTGTTAGTAGTGAGGGATCAATTGTTTGTGAGGTTTGGATAATTAGTGCGAATGGGGCGAGTTTTTGTCATGTTGATAAGATCAGTCCTGTTAATAAGTCTAATCCTTGGAGTACTTCTGGTATTCAGAAATGTATAGGTGCAAGTCCAATTTTAAGTGCTAAGGCAGTTATAAATATTGTGCTGGCGATTGGGTTTGATAATTCATTAATGCTTCATTCTCCTGTTGTTCAGGCGTTTGTTGTGCTTGCAAACAGAATTATTGCTGCTGCGGTGGCTTGGGTTAGGAAATATTTTGTGGTTGCTTCTACTGCTCGGGGGTGGTGGTGTTGGGCTATTAATGGTGTAATTGCTAGTGTGTTAATTTCCAGTCCTATTCATGCTAGCAGTCAGTGGGAGCTAGCGAAGGTAATAGTAGTTCCAAGTCCTAGGCTAGATAATAAGATTATAAGTACATATGGGTTCATTGGCGGAGGAGGGATTTTAACCGTCATGTTCGGGGTATGGGCCCGAAAGCTTTATTAGCTGACTCCGTCTTAGGAAGTGGTGTAGAGGAAGCACCGAGAGTTTTGATCTCTTGAGTATGGGTTCGATTCCCTTCTTTCTAGGAACTGAGGGGGTTTTAACCCCTATAAATCACTCTATCAAAGTGGTCCTTGGGCATTCAGGCACAGTTCCTTTTTATAGTTGTGGGGGTAACCCTGCTAGCGCAATTGGTAGGGCGGTGTGTCATAGTACAAAGGCAAGTGTGAGTGGTAGGAAATTTTTTCATACGAGGTGTATTAGCTGATCATATCGAAATCGTGGATATGAGGCTCGTACTCATAGGAATATAATTGATAGTAATGCGGCTTTGGTTATTAGGTTAATTGTTGTTAATTCGGGCATGCTGGGGGCGTGTGAGGCTCCTAAGAATAATACTGCTGATAAGGTATTTATTAATAGGATGTTGGCGTATTCTGCTAGGAAAAATAGTGCAAATGGTCCACCTGCATATTCTACATTAAACCCAGATACTAGTTCTGATTCTCCTTCTGTTAAGTCGAATGGTGCTCGGTTTGTTTCAGCTAGTGTTGAAATATATCATATTGCGGCTAAGGGTCAGGCGGGGATAATTAATCAAATGCTTTCTTGGGTAATATTAAATGTTTGAAGGGTATATCCTCCTGAAAAGATAATTACTGATAGCAGAATTAGTCCTAGGCTAACTTCATATGAAATTGTTTGGGCTACGGCCCGTAGGGCTCCAATTAATGCGTATTTTGAATTTGATGCTCATCCTGATCCTAGAATTGAATATACTGCCAGACTTGATAGGGCTAGAATAAATAAAATTCCTAGATTTAGGTCTGTTACTGGATGTGGTATTGGTATTGGTGCTCATAGGGTTATGGCTAGAGTTAATGCAAGTACTGGAGTAGCCAAAAATAGAAATGGGGATGATGTGGATGGCCGTACTGGCTCTTTAATAAACAGTTTTACACCGTCTGCAATTGGTTGTAGTAACCCGTATGGTCCTACTACATTTGGCCCTTTTCGTAGTTGTATATACCCTAATACTTTTCGTTCAATTAGTGTCAGGAAGGCTACTGCTAATAACACAGGTACAATGTAGGCTAGTGGGTTAATTAGATGGGTTATTAAGGTGTTTATCATGAACTGGGAAGAGGATTTGAACCTCTGGCTAAAAGGGCTTAGGCCTTTCGCAATTAACCATGCTCTGCCACCCCAGTATGTCCTTATTTTGGGTAATTCGGGTTTTGGCCCTCCCTTTACTTTATTTATTTGTATTCATAAATTAGAGGTGGGGCATGCTTTAAGTATGGGCCCCTCTTTTTCGATCCTTTCGTACTAGAAAAAGTAGCGTTACAGATAGAAACTGACCTGGATTACTCCGGTCTGAACTCAGATCACGTAGGACTTTAATCGTTGAACAAACGAACCCTTAATAGCGGCTGCACCATTAGGATGTCCTGATCCAACATCGAGGTCGTAAACCCTCTCGTCGATATGGACTCTGGGAGAGGATTGCGCTGTTATCCCTAGGGTAACTTGGTTCGTTGATCGGCTTATGGTAGCCGGATCATGATTGGTCAGATGTTCTGTGGCTTAGAGATGTCTCTCTTGGTTTTAGGATATTTAAAATCCCGGTCCACTTGGAGGCTTTTTTTTCCTCCATGGTCGCCCCAACCGAAGGTAGGGTCTCATATTCCATAAGGTTTTTACTTTTTATTGAGTTTCTTTACGTGGTTGAGTTTTGTACCTTAAGCTCCAAAGGGTCTTCTCGTCTTGTATTATTATACCCGCTTCTGCACGGATAGATCAATTTCACTGACTGGAAAAGGGAGACAGTTAAGCCCTCGTTTGGCCATTCATACAGGTCTCTATTTAAGAGACAAGTGATTGCGCTACCTTTGCACGGTCAAAATACCGCGGCCGTTAAACTTGTAGTCACTGGGCAGGCTGGACCTCCTATACTTGGTTATGTTGCAGGAGGCGATGTTTTTGGTAAACAGGCGAGGCTTGTGTTTGCCGAGTTCCTTCCTTTTCTTTTAGTCTTTCCTATTATGCACTCCAGTGTGGGGGTAACGATTGATTGTTGTGGGGTTTTCTTGATTTTTTTGTAATTCACATTTCTCTCTTGGGTTGAGTTCGTTGATTGCCAATGGTTTGTCCGGTTTGGCTTACACTTGTGCTAGGAGAAGGGCAGTCCTTCTTGTTACTCATTTTAGCATAATCTTTTCCATGGGGGCATGGGTTGGCCTAATATTATTTAGGGAAGTAAGATTTTTTTATAGAAATAATAAACTTTTATCTGTCTGAGCTTTAACGCTTTCTGTTTAGGTGGCTGCTTTTAGGCCCACTAGAACGGGATGTTTTGTATAATATAATCTTTATTCTCCTGCTAAGGTTGTGTCCTTTGTTAAAGGGGCTGTACCCCCTTTAACTAACTCTCGCATTTTTCTCTTAGTATCTTATTTATTTGTTTGATTTGAGACATGTGAGGCTGAACTTCTATCCATTTCTTAGGCAACCAGCTATCACCAGGTTCGGTAGGTCTGTCACTTCTACCCGGAGCTCTTCCCACTCTTTTGCCACAGAGACGGGTTGGCCCTTAATAGGCTGTCTCGGGGTAGCTCACCTGGTTTCGGGGTTTCAAACTAAAGGTCACTTTGCTTGGGTGTACTGGCTAAATCATGATGCAAAAGGTACGAGGCTAAGTCTCTGCTTTTTTATACTTGTATGGGTTATTTCATTTCTCTTTCAGCTTTCCCTTGCGGTACTATTTCTATTGCTTTTATATACCTTTTCTGTCTCCCATACTAAGGTTAAAGAATGATTTAATTTTTATTGTTATTTTATTTTGTTTTATCTATATTGTTTATTTATTAATTAATTAAGCTAGCTGTTTGGTTCAGGGTGATCCAATTTGCATGGATGTCTTCTCGGTGTAAGTGAGATGCTTGACTTACTCAGCCACGCCCTGGGTTTTATCCAAGTGCACCTTCCGGTACACTTACCATGTTACGACTTGCCTCCCCTTGTCGGTGCTTTTGTATTAAGTATTTATAATGCGTTTTGACAGGGGAGAGTGACGGGCGGTGTGTACGCGTCTCAGAGCCGGGTTCAAAGGGACACTCTATTTCCCTTTTACTACTAAATCCTCCTTCGGGCACTATTTCATGGTGCATGTTCGTAATATTCTGTGGTAGAAAATGTAGCCCATTTCTTCCCACTACATGCGCTACACCTCGACCTGACGTTCTGGGTTGTGCCCACTTTGCTTACTTTTTTCCCTTCACAGGGTAAGCTGACGACGGCGGTATATAGGCTGGTAAGGCTAGAAGTGGTGAGGTTAGACGGGGGTTATCGGTTCTAGAACAGGCTCCTCTAGGGGGGTCTGAGACACCGTCAGGTCCTTTGGGTTTTAAGCTAATGCTCGTAGTACCCTGGCGGATATCTAATTGTAGTTGGATATCTAAGTTTATGGCTGAGCATAGTGGGGTATCTAATCCCAGTTTGTTTCTCAGCTTTCGTGGGGTCAGGTTATTTTATTAAAGCTACTTTCGTATTAGGGCTTCAGACACCTAGAAGCGTATGACGGCCGAGGGGCCATTCGGCTTTATTTTTATGTATCCTTAACCACCCTTTACGCCGTTATAATATCAGCTAGGGCCTCTCGTCTAACCGCGGTGGCTGGCACGAGTTTTACCGGCCCTCTTAGCACTGACTGAGTCAAGTTTTCACTTATTTCTTAATGTTTATCACTGCTGAATTCCCTTGGGGGTGTGGCCTGGCTAGGCGTCTTGGGCTAATTTTTGTGCCTGATGCCCGCTCCTCTTCTCCGGGCGGGGGATTGAGGGCATATTCACTGGATTGCGGATACTTGCATGTGTAATTTGAGCTAGGGCTGATAATAAGGTTGGGACCATGCCTTTGTGCATGCGGAGTTTTTTAGGACTCATCTTATCATCTTCAGTGCTATGCTTTATATTAAGCTACGCTAGC